TACCATTTGTACAAATAAGAATCCCCCTCTTTACATGATGTCTTTTTCATATAGATAGATATAGGATCTATAGAGCAATTACTGAGAAGTAGATTTTGTGAAACAGCCCTCCCTATCTGATAAACAAGGATCCCATGATCCTTAATCTCTCTTATCTGAGATCTAAAATCCCAAGTTTGTCTATGAAGAGCAGATCTAAGTATATTACTGTCTATAATAGATTTCTTTTGTATAATACTAATCGATAGCGCCTCATTAGTAAGTGCTACAAGATCAGGTACATTAGAACCTAGAGTTATAGACCCCAATCGATTAGTATTGAATATTTGCTTTTCCAAGTGAAATCCCCTAGTATATGAAAGAGTAAAAAAGTGCTTTCTTTGTTGTGGAATAAGAAGCCTTCGTATCTTAATGCATGTATTTAATCTATCCGGCCCGATTAAAGAAGGGTCCACTTTTTTTGGAATATGAGTAGAAGCAATAACCAAATTATTGCTAGTAGAACCTTTTTCATAATCCCTGGAAAGAGAGTTCACTAATATACCCAGCGATAAGTCATCCGACTCTTTCCTATCGAGATCATGAATGTTTGGAATCCAAATTATGCAAGGAGACATTGCTTTTACTAATTCGAATTGAAGTGTGAGATAAAACCGGTCTAGTTCCATTTCCCGTATGATATCGGTAGATACCGGATCCTTCATACTTAGAAACTTCAATCGGCTATCAAGCTTACGGTCGAAATCGTCGCTACGATCTCTTTCATAATTCTCGGGATTATAACAACTACCCTCGTAATCAGGTAAAAGACTGTAAATGGTACCCTCTCTTTTATCAAAAAGATCCTCCTCATCATAACTCGTATCAAAACCCTTAGGAAAGTTATCCAGGAACTTGTTTACAAATACTGTAATGAAAGGAACGTAGGAAGTTGTCGCTAGCGATTTGAGCAAATAGGATTGTCCAGTTGTTATAGAACCTATCACTAAAATACCCCTAGCAAGGGAGAGGTCTAAGCGTAGCGAAAAGGGTTTCTGATGAGATGGGAAATCCAAACAACTAGGCCGACACGGGATTTCTGAATAAGTGATTGTCTGAGAATGAGCGAGGAATACCCGTCTTTCTGCTAAGCAGGATGTATTGAACTCATAATTCATTAGATCCTTTTTATGAATGTCAATTAAATATCGTAAGTAAATTGTTCCCGGTTGTTCAATCATTTGATAACCAGAGTTATTCTTTGATAACTCATCACTATTAGTAAGACTCACGAAAATTTGATCCATCCTTTTTTCTGTCGTTAAGGTAGAGAACTGAAGCAAGAATTCTCTTTCTTTATCAGCAATTAAATCACTATTCGCGATCCAGGATTCTATTTGATCCTTAATCCAATCACTATTCATGTTTTTTCTTTTTTTGATCAATGAATAGATTGTTTTACTTGTATGACTTAAATGTCTCGTATTTTTCAAAAACGCGATTCGATTGATGGGATTTGGTATAATCCTTATGAAATCCATGAGATTAAAACCTTGACCCCTTGGGATGTTGCCGCCAGAAGGCGAACCTCGTCTTTCTTCTCGAAAATTTTCGAATTGTTCTAGAGCAATTCGAAAACTATACTGTAACCAGAAAGAATTTTGTTCTGATGTAAGATACCTATCCAGAAGTTTTTGCAATTCAATGATGTAGGATGGAATTATTAACGATTTGACCTCTTCGAATTCTGTCTGTAACTCATTACAGGATCGAGAAACAAACGAAAGATGTGTATGAACTAAATATCCAGTAATAAGAAGAAGTAAAAGGATTGAAAACAGGAACTCGTCAATATTTAGTGATCTCAGATGTGTCGATATGAATGTGGACTCATTATTTGTGTGAAGAAGATCTTTTTCGTACCCCTTGACAATAAAATAAGCTAAAAACTTACTCCAAATCTCACTGCTACGATTCCGTTGTGCAAGACCCAGTTTTTTCCGAAGAATTGCCTTGGCTCCATGGATAAGATTAGGCAAAATAGATAACATTGTTTTCCATTGAGGACTCTTCTTTAGTATGACAAATAGGTCTGAAAAAGTCTGTATAAATAGTAAAAGCAGATTTTTTTGCCCTGTCCTGGTAAGGAGTGACGGTATTATATAGGGGTACAATAGCTTCCATTTGGAGAGAACGGTTGAAAAACTACTCTTCTTTCTTTGAAAGTTTCTATACATCGGCCCTCTTTTAAGGAATTTTTTTAGAGGTTTTTTTTTCCTCTTTTCGGATGGTAAAAATTTCTCAGAATATAGAGTATATCGAGTGTCACCCAAATCAGTGTCAAGCAAATCTATGTTTGAATCGAAATCAAAATACTTATGCAACTTCTTCCATTTTGGATCAGAGAGATTAATAGCGGAAAGACGATTACAATAAGTTCTTTCAAAATTCACTATTTCTTCCTCTGTTAGAGGTGGTGTTCCAGAAATGTCCGCGATCGAGTAAATAGCTCTAGGAACGCGAGTTGGAAAATGGAAAGATTTGTACAAGTCATATCCGTCATCACCACTTTGCGGAAAATTATTTGTTATCAATATGATGTTAGAGACCTCTAACTCGCTTGGTGAAATAGTATCTCTGTCCAAAAAAGCATGTTTTTTTTTCCCGCCGCCCAAAGAAAATATTTTCTTTCGACTGAACAAGACATTGAGGAATTGTTCATACAAAAAATCATAATTACAGGACCTTTCCCCATAAAAAGAGAATCGTTTCTTACAATCGAAAGAGAAGTTATATTGATTATTCAAGAATCGAAGTCGATTTACTTTATAAAAAGAGGAAATCAATGAACTTCTATGAAAACATTTAACAGGATTCAGCCAATTGTCTTGATTTGCTATCTCATTGATCAATAATTTAGATTTTTGAGAAGTATAATAGTCATCCAATAATAGGGCTTTCTTTTTTTTTAAATGAACCGTTTGCAGACCTATTGATTCTAACAACGGATTCCCGAGTGCATCATTCATACGTTTCAATTCATCCATATGGATCTGGGACCTATGAACGGGCATACTCCCGAAACTCACAAAGAAAAAAGCAAGTGAGTTAGAGAAAAAGGGAAGAAGCTTGGACAAAAACAAACAAAGTGACTTACACAAATATTTTTTGTCGATAAGCTTAGAAACCGTAGAAAAATCATGATTGTCGATAACCTCACACCAATCAATCGAATATGCATTCATATGCAATCGATCGAACACTACTTGCATATGTAATCGAGCGAACACTACTTGCATATGTAATCCATCGAACACTACTTGAAAACGGCTATTCTCCTGAGCAATGAAATGGTCCAAATGTTCCTGGAAATTCTTGCTCCCCTTGGACCATTTGTATTTATCTGTATTTGGATCCTTATTCCCGGATCTCTCGGTTCGATAAATAAAAATAAGAGGATCAAAGCATTTCTTCTGACTCTTTTTCAAATTTGAGAACCGTTGATTGATCATGTGTTTCCTTAGAGGTATATGATTCAGAATATCATTTTCATACCTTTGAATTACATATTCTAAGTTGCGATTGAATCGATTACCTTGAAAATAATTCCCACAAGAGGTCTGGACCCATTTTTTTATGATCCTTGGATAAAAAGATTCATTCCCTTCGTAAAAAAGCCGAGGCAGAACCAATAAAGATTTCTTTTTTGATTCATCCCTGGAGTTGAATACCTGATTTACAAATTGTTTATCATCAATTTTCGACAAATCAATAGAAAAAGAGAATCCATTACGATACACCAGATCCGGCTTAGTTATTGAGAGATTGAATAGATTTGCCATTTCTTGAAATATCTCTTCTGATTTAAAATCGTGCTGTAACAAGTATCCCCCCCTATTCCGGTCATGGAATAGATCAAATAAACCAAAACCTAGATTTTTCTTCAAGAATGCAATATAATTTTGAACTGTCAAAAGTTTATCCTTTGCAACCCTATCACATCCTCTATCGGATGAAATAGGATGAATTGAGACATTATTTTGTAAATAAATGATTATCTTAACTATATTGGCTATTTCTTTATTTTCCGATTGCCTCGAAAGAACAAAAGAAACATCTTCTTCTTTCTTAAATAATTTCAGATCTTGAGCGGACTTCTCAGTAGGATTCAAATACAGATCAAGTTCGGACCATCTGTCGTCGAAAAAAGAGCAATTATCTCTCTCAGAGATATTTTTTTCTTTTGCACCAGACAGGAGCGGAACAATCAACCTAGTCATGACCAACCTATTGATATTGAACGACTCTTTTGAGTCTTCCACTGGATCATTACCGGATCCAATGGAATTGATTTGTATAGGAAGAAGCCCTGTCAAATAAATATTTTTTTTTTCGATCATCCTTCGATTGTTAAGACGATATATAAGGATCGCTAGTAGAAATAAGAAAAAATTCTTGATCGTGAAATATCTTGTTAAACCGCGTGAAACTAGGATACTCCAAATTCTGGAGTCTAAGAGTTTGATAAAACTCTCTTGATGGAAAAAAATTTGAATGACAGATATCGCTGAATTGAATTGCGTCCAGGAATCTGAGAAATAGGAAGAATTCTTGCTCTCTCTAAAAATTTCTCGCAATTCTAAAATCCAAATGTCTAAGTCATTTTTCTTCATTTGATTCATATGTCCCCCTCCATTAAAAAAATTGATGTATTTTTTTTATCTATTGTCTTTTCTCTTCTATTTATTTCTCTTTTCTCTATGTATTTATTTATATCTAAACTGAGATATATCATCATATCAGTAACTTGATTTGATATTGATATTTCACTGTTAACCTCTTGACCTAAAAAAATGAGTCTGTCGTAAAAAAGTTGCTGGTATAAGTCAATCCAAGTAGCTTCATCATCTCCCGGAACTTCAAAGGCTACCTTTGGAACATCTAGTGACATAAAAAAAATGAGGAAGTTGTCTGGCAACAGCATGTTACTTTGATGTAAAATTGTGCAGATTATAGATAAA